AGCATAAATACCCTCTTTAACTTCTATTCTAACGGACTGAATATCTTTTATAAGGAATCGTAGGAATATGCGACGATTTTTTCCAGGAAATCCCCAACGAAAAATACACACTATCCCTTCCTTTCTATCGAATCGATCATAACCACTACCTACATTCCAGGAAATTGTGCACCACAAATAGGAACTAATAAAGAGACCCGCGATCCCGTAGAAAGACATCACGATCCCTTGTGGAAAAAAAATGATTTGCTGAGACGGAAAAAAAGATATCAAATTTCTACCAAGATAACTGGAAGTTCCAACCAATAAGAATCCTAATGAACCTAAAAAAAGGATAAGGGCCCAGCATAAATTACTTAGTTTTCGAGACCCCGTTATAAGTTCTATCCATATATCTTCTGATCGCCAACTCATACTTGATCTGATTGCATTTTATTGGAATTGAGAGAATACCCCAAATGAATTTGACTTTACTTTTTTTGTTTCCGAAGTAACTCTCATCAACTAGCACTAGTTTGATGTGAACTAGCACTAGTTTGATGTGAACCTTTAGGAGTAATTCATCAAATTGGTTAGATCTAAAATAATAAATAACATACCCTTCATATGAGCCCACTATACATATTGATATACCTATAGATCCACCGACTTTACATTTTAGCCATCCAGTGATCCTGATCTATTTGAAACTAGCTAGAATTCATTTACCCATAGATCCTTTTCTGCAGGCATAAGAACTTTTTCCTTTATGTTCGGCGGAAATTACACCTATTTTTCGAAATAGATATCTGTGTTATGCTACAAGTCTAAGTTTTGAAAAAAAAAACGGATGAGATTGGGTCCCATCAGATCTAAACAATCTTGTTTTTTTGAACATGAAGAGATAAAGAAGCCATTGCAATTGCCGGAAATACTAGGCCTACTAAAGGCACAAAAATAGAGGGGAAATTGAAAGTTGTCATAAAATGGGTACCTCGATTTACTATTTGTACCTGCTATTATTTTTTTTATAAAAAAAAATATCTTATAATAATTATAATTAAGAATTGTAATTATTATTAATTAATTAAATTTCAAATTCTTAGTATAGAAATAAGTATCTATATATCTAAGTGAGTATATAGAATAAGTCCAAGGAATGTAGAACTAAATAAATGGACTTCATTTTTTTTCTTCATTTCTTTGTCTTTTGTTCTTGTCTTCGAATTTTTAATAAAGAAAGAGTTTCTTACAGATTATCGAAAGATTCGTTAGAATGCGACCCAACAGGAATTTTTAGTGAAAATGGGATTTTCGGGAGATCGAGAAAGATAAAAAACTATATATCTATCTTTTCTCTATTTGATTATATACATAAGACATAAGACGAAATTCATTTTATTTGCCTAATTTCACGAAAGGAAGAATTCACTCTTTTATCTTGTTGATAGAGACTTCTTAATTAGTAATCGGGATTCTAGGTAAAAAAAAGAGTTATCCGCAACTTTTTATTCTTTCTACAATTAGATCTTAGGTCATCAAAGAAAACTCCATTCTTATTTACTTTGATTCTTATAAACTAACTACTTGTTTGCTACAAATAAACTAATTGAATTTTGTGTGCTCTACTTGATTGAATTTTAATTCAAAGGAAAGAAAGCGTGGAGCTTAAATAACTCGCTCAGAACGCTTTTTAAAGGATTACGTGGTACAATTAGGTCAAATAAGCCCTTCTGGAATAAATATTCAGCCGCTTGTGAACCTTCAGGTACTGTTTTATTCAATGTTTGTTCAATTACTCTTTTACCCGCAAATGCAATATAGGAATTGGGTTCAGCAATAATGATATCTCCCAACATACCAAAACTAGCTGTTACCCCACCAGTAGTAGGAGATGTAAGGATTGATACATAAAATAACTTTTTATTTGATTGATAATCATATAAAGCAGACGATATTTTAGCCATTTGCATCAAGCTCAAACTTCCTTCTTGCATGCGTGCCCCCCCGGAAGCGCACACTATAATAAGAGGTAGAAATTGATCGGTAGCGTACTCAATCAAACGGGTGATTTTCTCCCCGACTACGGATCCCATACTACCCCCCATAAACTGAAAATCCATAACCCCAATTGCTACGGGAATACCATTTAGTTCACCTATGCCTGTTTGAACAGCCTCAGTTAATCCTGTCTTTCTTTGATAAGAATCAATACGATCTTTATAAGGCTCCTCCTCCGAATGAAATCCAATGGGATCCAGAGAGACCATGTCTTCATCCATAGGGTGCCAAGTACCGGGATCGATCGAAAGTTCGATTCTATCTGAACTACTCATTTTCAAATGATATCCACATTGTTCACAAATATTTGTTTTTGATTTCAAAAATTTCTTATAATTTAATTCATAACAATTTTCGCATTGAACCCACAAATGCCTGTATTTTTGAGTTACATCGAGATCATTAGACCTTTCTCTTAGAGTTAAATCACTACTCTTCGTGTGGGTTCGTATACCGGACC